TTCGAGCTCCCCCGTGTCCACCATAGACACATCCTACTTCACCCACATTTTTGACGCATTCCTCACACCGGACCCCGTCTCATATGAGCTTACAGTGTCAGAATCAGACAGTCCCTTGCTATCCAGCTTCACCACCACCCTTCATCACAAGAATCCACCGGTTAAGATCCTACTCTCTATTGCCTTCGACCACTTCACCCGAACCCTCCCAAGATCAGCAAACAAGTCTTTGTCTTCATGGCGCAACATCGGACGCTCCTCCTTCTCTCTCTCTCTTTCCCTGGGGTTGGTTTACGCAAGGGGAGGGGATCTAGCCATCTACTAAATGGGTCATGAAGGTTTGTCTTCCTCCCTTGAAGAGCTAGAAGAGTCGTAGCAGCGTTGTCAGGTTACAGTCCGGGGTCTCTGCTGGTGTTACTGGAAGGTGTCCTCTGGTGTGACATGAAGTGGCAGTCAAAGCTAGGCTAGATCTTCTGCTATCTCTAGGCTTCTCAGGCTAGGCTAGCACTGCTATTACTATAATATAAAGAAGAGATTCCCAGCTACTGACCCGGCACCGCCACTCCTTAGACGGGGTAGATGCACGCGCATAAGCGGGGATAAAATAAAGGTTAAAGTTAAAGATCTGTGATCCATGGATCACAGAGGAGAGAAACGGATGATAACAACTGAGGGATTCCCAACATCTCCCCATGGCCTTGCGCCCTTGAAACAGTCCTACCTTCTCAATGCCTGGAAGACCTATCCGAAGATGAGAAGAAGTGTGACTTTCCGGCTTGAGTCAACGCCAAAGCCAGGAGTCCTAAAGCCGGGCTTCCCTTGCATCTTCCATTGAAGTCAACGCTTCCAGCAGCTATAGAAGCTAGAAGCCATGACGCGTGTTGCTTTCGCTTACCTTGGAAGGAAGCCGCCCCCCTCAACTTACGACTTGAGGTGCTCTGCGGCAGGCTTTCAACGATTCGTTATCAAGAAAGTATAGGAAGGGAAGGATACAATTGAAAAAAGTCAACTCAATCAATTTCATTGCCTTGTGTTCCCGATTGTTGGTCTTCCGGTCGAGATATCACAGTGGGGAGGGGACCTGTAAAGCCAGGAAGATAGCTATCAAGTTGAATAAACTGGTAAGCGTGTGCCCGCGAGTCGGCCTAGGCCCTGTCATTAGTAAGCCCGCCAACAATTCTCTTTCTATTATCTTTCTATGTTGCAAGGGAAAGGTCTATCAGCAGTTCCAGAAGTTGCACTTTCTTTTCTTTCGATGTTGGTCCAGGCCCCGTATCAATTGGCATTTCAGTTGACATTGATGTTGGCATTGGCATTGAAGTAGGCAAGGCCAATCCATCTGTTAAGTAAGCTGGTTCTAGGTCAAAAGCTAGTGTAAAATATGTCTTTCTCGTCCTAAGCCCTAAAAGTACTTCCCTACCTCTTAGAGTTGAATTAGAGTGAAGACTGTAAATCAATCCTTGCTTCGAATCACCTTGCCTCACCCCTCTTGAAGGATAAAACATATCAGTCTTGCTACCATTCCAAAGAATGCTCATGGAACTGCTCGTCACACAATCCATGATAATTCTCACAAAATGGAACGGAAGCCCCACCTCCAACAACGTGTCATAAAGGAAATCCCAACGAATTCTATCGTACGCCTTTTCCAAATCAACCTTAATGACCATAAAGCCCACTTTACCTTCTTTCTTTCTCATGGAATGAAAAATTAATTTCCTGGGCGATAATAATATTATCCGAAATCTTCCTTCCTGGAACAAAACTAGACTGCTCACACCCAATAACCACACCACAGGTTTAAACCTCAATCTGTTCGCAATCAGCTTCGTTATGATCTTGTACATGACCGTACATAAACTAATGGGGCGGAACTGGTTAATCATGACAGGAGCATTTTAGGTATTAAAGAAATTAAGGTGGCATTCATTCTGGCATCCAATTTTCCTCCAGAAAAAACACGCAACACCTCCTCATAAACCGAAGGACCAACAGTCTCCCATTTTTTTTGATAAAAGCCCGCCTGCAAGCCATCAACTCCTGGGGCTTTCCAAGGCTTCATATCAAATAAAGCCTCTTTCACTTCAGCTAACTCAACTGGCTTACACAAATCTTCCAAAGCAACCTCTGTAACTCGAGGAAAAGCACCTCTGATAGGAAAGGCAGGGGCTGTAGAAACCTCCTCCTTATATAACTTCTCATAGAACTATAAAGCCATACTCCGAAGAGAACTCTGGTCATCAACCCACTCCCCATTGGCATTCTTAAGCATTTCCACCCTCTTTCTACGTCTCCTACACACTGTTTTTAAGGTGGAAAAAAGCAGTATTACGATCCCCTCCCTTGATCCACTCTTTCCTAGATTTTTGAAACCACAGTATCTCCTCTTGCCCCATCCCCTTCTCCAGTTCCTCCTTGATTTCCCGCTCAACATTGACAAGTCTCTCACTCCAACGTCTCTCCAAAGCTCTCTGGACTCCCTCAAGTCTATTAAGCAGTTTCCTTTTCCGCACAAAAATGTTCCCGAACACATTCTTATTCCAATCACTAACCTTATCCACAAAAGAATTAACAGTATTCATAAAATACGCTTCTGGTTTCCAAAACTCCTAACAACTATATATCATAAACAAAGTAGCTTTCTCCTACGCTTATGTTGAAATGGCATAACTAGGAACGGCAGACTCAGTGAGAAGGAGTGTAAGCCTCTAATTGATATAATTCTGAGAAGGCTGACTTACTTGCATCCGGTGACCGGCTTCGCGGGTATCTAAACCACTCAAGGCTAAGCACTCTGGGCGAACGCTTTCGATCATAGCATCTTGAACTCTCACTAGAGATAGAAGATGAACATCCTTTCTTTCTTTGAGTCTTCCGTATATTATATGTGGGCTACACCCTTAGTCTGCCTTACGGGGAGAATTTCCACCTTGTTGAAGAAAGATCCTTGAATAACTTCGGAGTCGACTAAGGACAATAGTTTAGCTATGATGGGTTCGTCGGGCTTTGATCCCATTCCGAAGCGTTCTGCTCATTGAGTTTTGTAAAAAGGTTCCGGTCTTTGTTCGGTGAATCTCGAGGTCTTTCAGATCTCAACCGAAGGGAGGCTAGGCCTTCCCGAATTCAACGATTTCCATATCCCGTTGATATTTCTTTATTCTTCTTATTCCCATCATGCGCTAAGCACACCAGATGATCCACAAGAATGGTGCAAGGATTCGACCCTATAACCGTACCGTCCATCCTACCCTGTTGGTAGCCGGGTTAGCACCTCTCGTCGCCTCTTTTTTCCAACCCAAGGAAATTCCACCAGGATTAGCATTTCCCAACAAAGCTACCAGCGAGAAAACAGGTCTTTTGTGAGATTTCATTTCAATGATCAGCGGAAGTCTAGCTATGGATCTCCTTATTTCCATCCTATCTACTAATTTAGTTTTGTCTTTTTCAAGCATTTTTCGAAAATCTTTCTCGATTGGCCCCAACTTCATAGATCAGCACACCGAGCCCCTTGCTATGGGCAGAGTGTGAAGGCTAAAAATTTGTCTTGGGCACGTGGCTCCTGTGAACTTGGAACTCTGTCGAGTATCGATGCTTTCAACTCTTCTCCACTGGTTCGCCTACTCGTATGTGCCGTCTAGGGGCTCTGAAGAAGCAAGAACTTCTACCTTGTCAACTAGCTCAAGATCTGAAGGAAATTCGGAGTTCGCTAACATTCACTCACCTGGAATACTTCCACCTATCGGCTCAGAATTCCCTTACGCCCAGTTAACTCACTGCTTTCGCGGATTCGCTAAGCAACTGAAAGAAAAAAAAGAAATGCTCAAAGGTGGCTTGGTAACATGCTGGCTAAGGTTGGTTCAGTCGCTAGCGAAAGGAGAAGGCTCCTACTCACTTTAGTAGCTCTACCGGACCAGACAAAGGCAAAAGACAAAGAAAGAGGCGGGCAAGTCATTACTTTACTTTTACTTGTTCGCTCGACAGAAGGTCGAAAACAGTTCGTTAACAAGCGAATGTTAAAATTATTGTTTCTATTTTCAGCGAGTCACGGACTCAATACCAGTCTTGTCTTCTTTCTTTGCCTTTCTTCTCGGTTAGACCAACCAACTTCCATTCCACTATCTAAATAAGTACATGAGGTGGACATGCATGACTTAACATCTCGGAAAGAGTATCGGCCAAAGAGATCCATAGCAAAGATTACCCCCGTTCAGCTCTCTCCCATTTGGCTATGTGCTAGCTACAGGTACAGGTTCTTTCGTGGCGGAAGGTGGAGTGGATAATTCACCACATAGTAAAAGACTGAGTTGGAAATGAATGAACACCGGGAATTATCACCTATCTCCTATTAAGAGTGGAATTAACCACCCTATGGGGCACCTTCGCCCGCTAGCTCCAGCAAGGAATTTCGTCGGGATGAACTCACTTAGCTTTGGTCTACCATCATTCGCGGCATTACTACCAATTGGAATGGAACGCTTCTGCTATAAAGAGAGGAAATGCCTCATAAACACTAGGTTTGGATTCCATTTTAGGAGTTTATCGCGGCTCTATCCACTTATTTATCAGTGATAGCAACGAAGGATTTAGCTCTTATCCGCCCAGTGGAACTTAAGGCCTTGGAACTCTGACTCGGAAAGTGTGAACAAATAAATCGGATGTGCACATTCATGCAAGATCCGGTGCTCTCTTTGCACCTTCGGCTTCTTCTCTTCCCCAGCTGCGGACCCGGAAATCACAGAATTCCTCAGACCTTCTCCCTTCTGCTTTCCTTCTTTCTGTTTTTGATTGAGTTTCGGGTTCTTTCTACGGATTCAAACCAGTTATCTTTACGGATATGTAACCAGTCTATGTATAGAAAATAAGCATATAAAGAATTTAATTTCCTTCCCTTCTCTTTCTTTTCGCTACTTCTATTTGAATCTCTCTTGAGAAAGATTCTGTAGCAGGTGGAGACCAAGAACAAGTTATCTTTAAGCTAGGACACGTCTTGCTTAATTATCTATTCCTTATCTATTTCTTTTTTGTTTTGACATTGGAAAAAAAGTCTTAATCTTATCTTCTTGAAATTTCCCTCTTTGCTTTAATGAATGGCTTCAGCGGGCACGATCGTATTGGTATCACTCAGCTTTGGTTGCTGATCTGTGCTTCCAGTACCTTTCTGCTACCCGGGCAGTGATCTTTCGGGTGTCAGGCGTTCACCTTGATGCCGCTGAAGAGGAAGAAAAACCTGTAGGAATGAAAGCATTTTCCTGCCTGTTGAGCGAGCGGGATAGAAAAGAAAGCTCTTGGCTTTTTCGGTGACTCTTCTTTGCCTTTTCGACCGTTTATCGAAGCAGTGAGACATTGCCTTTTTTATCCTATTCTCTTACATATACATAAGAAAACTGCTGATTCTAGAGCAAGTGAGATATAAAAGACAAAGAAAGGACTGCCTTCAAGCATTCCTCCTTCTTCCTTGAAAGAAAATGGTTATGAAGCAGCTCACTCGACGAAGGAAGTAGCATCTGGGGAGTCCCAAGGCCCCTATTGACTGACATAGAGGTTGAATATACAGCATGGAATGTGCAGGAGCGAACCCTTATTAAGTTAAGACGATGATTTCGACCCTGATCTTTCTATTGATACTAATTCCGAAAAAATCAAATACAGAGGCAACCACTATCAGGTTAGTAGCGAAACGATTTTGCCTTTGAAGATAGAAGAAAAGATAGAATATATTAATTCCGACTAGCTTCTTAGACAGTCATCTGCTAGGCCATCAAGTTAGAAAGTCTTTACCTTGGCAGACGAGTGGGAGTTCCCTGTTTGTTATCGGGGGAGTGCTAGTGGCATCTAATTCCAGGCTTCTTTCCTGTAACCATCGAGTGGGATAAAGCTTTTTAAAGTAAAGTGCGTGCCTATGAAATGAAATGAGGAAAGGCATATCTTCTTTGCTAGCCAGTTTCCTTTGCTGTTGGGCCAGTTACAGTATTAGCCTCCGCAGAACCAGTAGTAGCCTACCCCTAAAAACTAGAAAGTAGTTGCTATTTCCACCTGGGATTGAAGCAGGAATTAAAAGAAAAGGGGGGAATCTCTGGTAAATTGAATACATGAAGTACGAGAAAGAGCAACTGAAACATTTCATGTGCTACGACGAGGAACTAACAAACTCTTAAAGAAATGGGGCAGGAATAGCAAATGGGATGTATTCTACTCGTTTGGACCGTGATTTTTTTCATCCTTGTAACTTACCGAAGTGAGGAAAGCCACATTGGGGATCGCGAGTCGGGAGGGTGGCGAAGATATTGTTATTGTGTGTGTCAGCGAAGTCTTTCCGGGGTTGAAAGCACGGGTTGGAAGCATGAGCGATGAGCTTCTCGACTTCGATCTTTGTCTTTTATTTTAAGTGTTGGGTTGATTGTGACCTAGTATAAGACTGATCCAGGGCAATTCAACTCGGGAATTCAACGAGTCGACGCAGCCTAGAAGGGCAACGAAGGGGTCGAAGGAGGAGGGCGATATAAAGCAGACCCACCCAATGCCCCGGGGCGGATAGGTTTTGAAATCAAGCCATTCATTCGACACTCATCGGATCTGTCAAAGATAGCAAAAAGTCTTTCATATCCAGTTTGAATCTCGCCCTTAGCTATCCTTTAGGCATACCGTCGAATCTAGCCTACAATCCTTTCGCACTTCTCTTAGGAAATTGATAGACCTGATTCCAATCAAAAGTACCACTTTCACTTTCAATTGATAGCCCTTCTTTTGTCTTCATTGACCGAGTTGCTGGACAAAGGAACGAGACCCATCTCACTCATCCGGATCCCCATTGGTGAGAAGACTTACTGTCATCCCAGAAAGTGATCAAAGAGCATTCAAGATCGAAAGCAGTTGATGATCAGTTCCATGACGTGACACGCTATCGACACCATTAGACGATCTATTTATGGGAAGATATTTATGGGAAGATAGAAACTTCCATAGCCTGAACTGCTCAAGTCTGATCCTCTTTCTTGATCTTCCTTCACAGACCAATCATGTAACCTGATCTTATTACGACGTCTCTTTCTTGTCTTGATTGAATACATTATTGATAAAATCATGCGATAGGTCTACTACGTCAATTGCGTAACGAGTTGGACAGAGAGAGGCAGGAACAGCACCATGTAAGATTCACATCCCGACTCGTTCGATTAATGGTCTTGCCGTCTGCCCTCTTCCTAGAGATCTGGGATGGATAGAATTTTCTTTATTTAAATAGGGCATGTTGTGCTATTTTAAAATAGGGCATGTTGTGCTATTTTATGTTACGGACTCCGCTGGTATTGAATGCCCTGCTAGTCTCAGTGCTACAGAAATAGCTTTATTAGCTCGAGCTCGACTCAAATAGCTAACTCCTTTATCTAGCTTTTCTATTGGCAAAGAAGATATATAAATTTCCAATCAATGTGGACGTGGACGTCTGAGGACATCCTGGATCTTATGGGCCGGATTCCGGAGAAGTTTAGGTCCCTAATAGACAGGTATGTTCCCTGGATCTCTGAGATCCCTTTATAGCATACCAAGGGATGGCATGGAAAGCCGGAGTCAGCCAACCGTAGTGAAAAGGCGGCAAGCACAGATGAGAGGGACATCACAGAAGAGCTTAACTGACGAGCTATTTTGTGATTAGCGCTTCTGCTCACTGGCTAGATCGGACTGACCAATGTACCTAGCACATTTATGCGGCTCATGAATCAGGTACTGATGAAGCCTTTCATTGGGAAATTTTTTGTTGTCTATTTTTACGATATTTTAATAGAAAGCTTGAAGAGAGAGTTCCCTACACGTGACTCTGAGCCGGTCATACCGTTCTCGCCAAAACTGAGCTCTCATTGCCCAAGTTTCCAGGTCATCTTGCGGCATTTGCAGGTGCTCATGCCCTGAGGCTTGCCGAAGCTGGTTTTCTTGCTGCCGAGGCCCCTTATCGAACATCTCAGGCTCTTTCCGATCTATTCCTCTTCCTTGTTGCCATCTAGGATACTCAGCTGCGGTAGAGGGTCGGAATGCTCCCCCATCTTGTATCACCAACTCTCTTCCTTTCCAGTCTTCTCTAACAGCTTCCAACTTTTCCTGTGAGCCTTCTTTTCCAAACCAGTACGTGAATTAAGCCAAACCCGTTGTTCTGGGAATGAATTGTTTAAACCCAAATTGTCGGGCATACAATGCGGGAGCATAGCCTGTGCAACCTCTTGCACCCATGGAAGAGTTCCGCACCTTGCCAAAAATGGCCTTCCCCTTTCCAGATTGGCTTCCATTCTATATTTCCTCTGTTTCCAACATCTTTCAACATCTGAGTCCGCTCATTCTTGGTTTTCTTCTCCCATTTAAGTTGCGCATACCCTTTTCAAAGTACCTTTTAGGGGGAGACATGACGGATAGAGATTCTTCATCTTAATCTGCAAATGGCTAATCATCCATACTTGCAGCAACTGAACACAACACCGGTATTTTCCTCCCCCCTTTCTTTTTCTTCTGCAGTGGGTCAAAGTCATTATTGTCTCAGCCAAGATTGCAGGAACTGGATTAACATTTTCTTTTCCACCCGGGGACGAAAAAAACGAGAAAATTTATACCTCCAAAAAACGAGATCTGAGATACCGTCTGCGATCCATGAAATGAGTTCTCCACTCCTACGATAGAGTGAAAAAAGGCCCAACAATTCCCCTTTGCTTATGCCAATTCGTCGACTTCAGACCAGCTTTCGCTTTTTCCTCGCTTTTTCCATGGTTAAAAGAGAAATATGAAAAGTGTTCCACTAGCGGAATCGCCAATTCTCTGATCAACACCTGCTTATCTACCGCACTCTCTACCTGCTGGCCTGAAAGCGCTTTCTTCCTTTTCATCCCGCACGCTTCGCACCTGACTTCCTTTTCTTTCAGAATCGATTGCATAATCTCGTAGGTTTACACAATAGCAAATTGCATAAGAGAAGAAGGGTCCGGAGAAAGAAGTTCTCGAAAGACGGTTCGGTTCTTTCTTCTTATTCTATAGAAAGTGGTATTTGCGTAAGAGAAGAAGAGCAGATCTCTCAATCTTCATTTAGCGATCGAGAAAGCAACGCCCAATAGAGCCTAGCCATGAGTAGATCCAAGAGTGGTCTCGCGAAGCCGGTCACCGTTCAGCTAAGATACGAGATGACTAGTGAATAAAGACAGAATTCCCACAGTAGGGGAGATTAAGGAGTTCAGGACCCTAAGCCCTAATAGCAATAAGACTCTTTATCCTTCGTACCCAATACCCCTGGTATAGGTTACTTCACTGATACATACAATAGATAGTCTTGAAAGATAGCTTAAAGTACTAGCAGATTATCTTCTATGGAGGTAGCTTCTTGCTTGCAACGTACTTGTGCTAAGGGCTATGCGTGTAATGGCCCCTTTTACGTACGGATCTAAAGGTACGTAAGTCACTCGAGCGAAGGAAGCTATAGGCCCTTATAACGTAAGGCCTTTTCTGGACGGATGATTTCACATTCATCGTTAAACGCTACTGAGAAAGTAGCGAAGAATTGCTGCCTTATCGCGATCAGTGCATACTCGCACTCTCAAAATGGAGAGGTCGTGGCCTGCCTCATATAGCTATAGCTATATATGAGTTAATTACGTACCTATAATATAGACTGAAAAGTCTGATTACGGACCCGAAACCTCTTTGCAAGCTCTGCAGCTCCAGAGTGGGATTGATGATAGGATAAGGCCAAGACGCATAGTAACCTTTAGGTTAGTGACTACGTACCTAATGGTTGACCAGCAACAAAGCTGACTTGAGAGAACTGCTTAACCGGTACTTGAAAGATCTTGCACGCCAGTGCTGAATGAACTGCAGCAGAGGCAAAAGAGATAGGTCAACATCCTAAATAAGACAAGGAGTGGCCACCGATCAGTAGCCGACTTAAAGTCAAAGGAGAAGACCAACCGGTCGGGATTGCCAGTATGTGCCGTCCATAGGCAACCTGGCCTAGCCACTCATGAAGAGAGCGTAAAAGCTTTGGTTGACATAGTGACCTATAGCAATATGCGCCACCTTCCAAACCAAAGAACAACCACTGATCAACTTCTTAGTTGAATCAAGGTACGTACTCAGTCATATATATGCGTGTAAGGTGCGTAGTCACTCGAGCAAAGCTATAGGGCATAGCAAGTCAACTTGGGCCAGGCCATAGATGGGGTACCCTGGGACCACAGCTCCCCATAGGAGTGCACAAAACGGAGAAAGATCCGTAAATGCCGGCAGGGAAGAAGGTAAAACAGGATGATTTGGACTTAGCCCTCAATTCATTGAGAAGTAAGATATGGCGAATCGAATTAGGTATAGCTTTCCAGGTTGGCTCCCAAGTCTGCCCAAACTTGGTTAAGGTACGTACTCAGTCTAAGAAGCGAGAGGAGTTGTAAAGCTTGTTTGATAGAAAGAACAAGGACTATTAACTAGTCGTTGCTCATATAGCTTGTTGAGTAAGTACGTACGAGCACGAGCTCTATAGAATAGACGGGCTCTATATTGCTGTCTAATGCGTTTTCTGATCTCTTTTCATATTTCATAGGCTGGTTAATTCCATATGAATCTTATAACGTTCTTTTTTTCATTAAGAATCACTTGATCTACTTTCAAGCTGCTTGGATAAGGCGTAGATACATTGTAAGTGATGTCGAACTCTGATAACAACAGCTGCCATCGAGCAGTCCTTCCTGATAGTGCTGGCTTCTCAAACAGAGACTTCAATGGGTCCATACTGGACAAAAAAAAGCCAGACTTGGTAGGCTAGCATGTAGTGTCTAAGTCTCTGCGTGGCCCATCCAAAGGCAGGCTCCTGGCTCGAGAAGAAGGGCTCCTATCCCTCATAGCCCAAGGAAGGGCAGTAGCTTGATTACTTGACTGCCAGTTCCAATGTCACCTCGTTCTATCTTCCATCCGTTACCTTGTTCTTCTTGCCACTGGGGCTTCAACCTTTCCATCATTTCCTGCGATCGAGTTAGCGCTTAACATTATTATTATATATAATATATTAAGTAAAATGACTATCTCTTAACACCCTGCTTTTTTCTTTTGTTTCGATCCATTAGGTTCTTCTATTTGTACAATTAATTACTTTGTAACCATTAAAGAAGTATAAAAAAAAGCTATAACAATGCATTTAGAAGGCTTAAGAAGAGAGCACAGCCCCGGAGACTTCTCAACTCATATCGGAGCAAGGAAGCAAGCAACCTACTGAGACCGCGTGAAGCAATACCACATTCTCAATACCCCGGAAGACAGCGATGTAGGGCTTCGTTCTTCTCTTGTTCCTCTTTCCATACGGTATCGATGGGCCGATCGTTCCCCTTCCTCTGGTAAACTAGCAAATAGCATTTACCTTATAAGTGGCATGTCAAAAAGGAGAAAGAAGAGAAAACAGAAGCGCAAAAGACCTTTCGAGGAAAGGAAGATACCGTAGAAAGACTTGTCCCAAGGAACGGAGGTTTTTTCTCCTACAGCTATGAGTGAAAGCCATTCGATAGCTGATTCCCATGCCGACCCAATATCAATACATGGAGGTAGTGTAGATCGAGTTAAAGAAGAGTTGGCAGGGCAGAGAAAGACTGATAGCTATTACCGGAGTAAGGCGAGAGCACTAAAGATCATTCGATTGATTTCCCCTATCTATTGGAAAAGCAAGAAAGCTAAAGCTCTTCCCTCCAGGTCTGCTATTTTTTTTTTTATTGCCTCCATCTCCATGCGCGCGCCTATGCCGGCGGGGTTCCTTGGGAGAAGGTGCCATTTCGATCAAACAGAAGCTGAGAGTGGTGCTCTAGCTCCCACTGAGCTCTCCTCATCGGCTAAAACTTCTACTAAGATTGAAAAAGAGTGTAGACTTGTCTCCAAGGATGCTAGGATTTTCCACAAAAAAAGGAATTCGTACTCATCGCCAACCAACTACCACTACCACGCTCAATCAATATAACGGAAAGATGTATTCTCATGCATTGCATTTTCAACAACACATTCACGACTGCCCTGCGGAAGTCTAAGGCTGATCCCTGCTGCTAGTGAACATTACTTAATTGGTATTTGGCTAAACTGAGTTAAGCATATAATATAGTATGCATATAGGATTACTCATTGATGTATCTTATCAAACTAACTCTTCTTAGCCTAGCTTAACACATACCTGCATTAATATGGTCAAAATTTAAATAGTTAGTTATTGAAGGAATTTATTTTGAAACAGTTATTCCCGTAATTGGGGTTGCCATTTCAACCCTGTTGACTCAAAATTGAAGAGAACTAAAATGGAGGTATAACAAACTAAAGAGCAGTATCCTATTCTATTCTCTTGTTTCAGAGGCCGGGATTGATGCTTCTAAAGCACCTTTAGGGTATCGATAATAACCCATTAAAGCATGTAAAAGCATCTTTTCCACTAGTCATTTCAAGAAGATAAAAGGGAACTTCCAATCAATTCATTCAGTTTTCTCCCACTCGTTGGCACTCTAATGTGAGAG